TTTTAAATTGTTTTTACAGCTATTGCGCTGAAAGTTTTATTAATATCTAGGTTTTTTTGTTAGCTAAAAAAAAACTTAAAACGAAAAATAAGATGAAAATTTTAAAATCGGTAAAACTACCTACAAAAATTCAAAACTGACGTAAACCCAAAATTAAGGTAAGACCTGTTAAGATCAAAAACGTATAATGATATAGGTATCCTGTTTGCATCTTAGCAATATTGGTAGCTTTTTTTGTTATGATAGATGATAATCCCATTGGCCCGAAGATTTCAATAATCCCTCTATCAATAATTTTATAAGTAACTGTATAACTAATTGTAAAGAAAAATTGACCAATTTGTTCGTTGTAAACTTTATCAAAAAATCACTTTTTGTTGAAAAAATTGTAAATTTTTTTTCCTAACACTGAAAGTTTTAGTTGCACTAATAACTTACTGCCAAATGAATACAGTAAGAAAGATAAAGTCGCACCTAACAAACTTAAAATTACAGGTAATATCTTATAGATATGAGTAATAAATTCTGAATCAATTCGATTCATATTCTCAGTAGTAGTAAACATAGCGTTTCCTCAAAAATCACTTCCAAAACCAATAATCATATCTTTAGCGTAAAACCCTATTAATACACTAGGAATTACTAAAAGAAATAGAGAAATACAAATTTGATAGGATGAGTCGTATGCTCCACAAATTACAGGTTTATAACCATTTGGACGAGACAAGAAAGTTAAATAAACTAATCGAGTAGAATAGAAAGCTGTAAGAAAAGCACCAACGGTTCCTAAAATATAGCTAAAATGACCTTCTAATGTATATTTACCGTACGCAACTTCAAGAATTACGTCCTTTGAATAAAACCCTGTTAAAAAGGGGAAACCAATCAATGCAAGTGAACCAATTACCATCATAGAATATGTAAATGGTACTAATTTCTTCAAACCTCCCATTTTTCGCATATCTTGCTCATCTGCTACGGCATGAATAATAGAACCAGCACCTAAAAAGAGCAATGCTTTGAAGAAAGCATGATTTACTAAATGAAAAACTCCAACTGAATAATTAGACAACCCACAAGCGAAAACCATGTAACCTAATTGACTACATGTTGAGTAAGCAATTACCCGCTTTAAATCATTTTGCAACAGACCAACGGTAGCTGCAAAAAAGGCTGTACAGGCACCTACAACAGTAACTAAACTAAGCACACTAGAAGTGTACTCAAACAAAGGAGATGTACGTGCTATCAAGAACACACCAGCAGTCACCATTGTTGCGGCATGAATCAATGCAGAAACCGGAGTAGGCCCTTCCATAGCGTCAGGTAACCAAGTATGTAGTCCTAATTGTGCGGATTTACCTACTGCACCTACAAATAAGAAAAAACATATGATAGAAATTAAATCAAAATCAAAACTTAAAAAATTGAAAACTTTATTTGTTAAGATAGGAGTTACTGCAAAAACGGTAGCATAATCTACAGCTTTATACTCAACGAAAATAATCAAAATTCCCATAACAAGCCCAAAGTCTCCGATACGATTTAGAACCATAGCTTTTATTGCGGCTTTATTTGCTTGAATACGAGTAAATCAAAAATTGATAAGTAAATATGAACATAAACCTACACCCTCTCAACCGACAAACATTTGAATAAAATTATCAGCGGTAACTAAAATTAGCATAAAAAATGTAAAAAGAGATAAATAAGACATAAATCTAGGAAGATGAGGATCATGTGCCATATACTCTGTTGAGTATAGATGCACTATAGAAGAAACAAAAGTTACTACGCAGCACATTACAACAGTTAAAGAATCGAATAAGAACCCTCAATCAACGTTTAACAATTCAGAATTTATCCAAGGTACAAATTTTATATAAACACAAGATCCTACTAGTGAGACCTCGTAAAATGCAAAAAGGGATAAGAAAAATGTAATTAATAAGCAAGTTACAGTAACGTAAGATGCTCCATAAGGTCCAAGTTTTCGGCCGAATAATCCAGCACAACATGATCCAATTAATGGTAAAAAAACTAATAATAAATACATAATTTTTTAGTAGAGTTTAACTACTTTAGGGGCTAAAGATGAGTTGAAAAAGCATAATTAATATCTTTGACTTACCCTTATAGAGGATATACATCATTAATCTTTTTTTTATTTTCATATTTTACAATAACAGAATCTACAGATAGAATCTATATATCAATTTCGTTTTATCCCCCCTTTCTCCCCCCTTATATTATGATCAAAATTTTAAAAAACAAAAAAACACTATTTAACTTTTTTCTTTTAAAAGTTACACGGTAGCCCAATTGAATTTTTTGGATAAGATAAGATATCAATACCTTATTGGCTTAATTAGGCATTAATTACACGGTAGCCCAATTGAATTTTTTGGATAAGATAAGATATCAATACCTTATTGGCTTAATTAGGCATTAATTACACGGTAGCCCAATTGAATTTTTTGGATAAGATAAGATATCAATACCTTATTGGCTTAATTAGGCATTAATTACACGGTAGCCCAATTGAATTTTTTGGATAAGATAAGATATCAATACCTTATTGGCTTAATTAGGCATTAATTACACGGTAGCCCAATTGAATTTTTTGGATAAGATAAGATATCAATACCTTATTGGCTTAATTAGGCATTAATTACACGGTAGCCCAATTGAATTTTTTGGATAAGATAAGATATCAATACCTTATTGGCTTAATTAGGCATTAATTACACGGTAGCCCAATTGAATTTTTTGGATAAGATAAGATATCAATACCTTATTGGCTTAATTAGGCATTAATTACACGGTAGCCCAATTGAATTTTTTGGATAAGATAAGATATCAATACCTTATTGGCTTAATTAGGCATTAATTACACGGTAGCCCAATTGAATTTTTTGGATAAGAAAAAAGTTAAATAGTGTTTTTTTGTTTTTTAAAATTTTGATCATAATATAAGGGAGAAAAAGAATTCATACACGCACGTGCTAATAATTCACATGTATAAATTTTTGTTACAGAGGTAATTAACTCAATTGGTAGAGTGTTTCGCTTACAACGAAAAAGTTGGTGGTTCGATCCCATTATTACCTAAGATAGAAAAATTAACGAATTAATCCTATATCATAGTTTATATTGATATAATTGTAAAGCTAATTATTTTAAGAATGTTTATTGTATTACTTTTAAAGCTTATAGCTCAGTTGGTTAGAGCGTACGCCTGATAAGCGTAAGGTCAATAGTTCAAATCTATTTAAGCTTACTAATGAAATGAATAATTCTGTTATTCATAATTGTTATTTAAAACCCTACCTTATACCCTGAAATCAGTGATCTCAAGCGTATCTTCAGACAAATTTATTTAAATACTTAATATATGGGAATCTTTAATATAATCTTGTCTCAATTAAAATCTTTAGATTAATTATTTAAAGATTTTTTACACAACAGATTTCCTGTTTAAAAATACATGTGAATGAAAATGTTAAGTATAACTCTCAATTTTCGTTTCCTATAGTTTATTAATACTTATGTTACATACTCCTTTAGAACAGTTTCAAATTATTTTATTATTTTCTATTAAATTGTTTTGTTTTGATTTTTCAATTACTAATTTAGCATTAGTAAATCTTTTAGTTTTAGCAATTTTCGCTGCAATCGTTTTCTTTTTTAGCTCAAACGCTAATTATTTAAAAGAAACTAGTTTTTTTTTCATTCCAAACACATGACAAGTTTTTGTTGAGGCATTGTACGAAACTTCAGCACAACTATTATTTGACAATATTAACTCAGAAGGAGAGAAATATTTCCCTTTCATTTCTGTTATATTTACTTTTGTTTTATTTAGTAACTTAATCGGTTTAGTGCCTTACAGTTTTACAACAACAAGCCATTTAATTGTTACTTTCACTTTATCTCTTTCTATTTTCATTGGTTTAAACATAATTTGTATTCAAAAGCATAAATTCCATATGTTATCTTTGTTTTTACCAGCTAATACTTCTTTTGGTTTAGCATTGTTATTAGTTCCTATTGAACTTTTATCGTATATCTTTAAACCTATTAGTTTAGGTGTTCGGTTATTTGCAAATTTAATGGCTGGACATACACTATTAAAAGTGATTGTAGGTTTTTCTTGAAGTATGTTATTGTTAGAAGATTTCTTAGCAGTTTTCCATATTTTACCTTTATTAATCTTAGTAGTATTAATGGGTTTAGAGTTAGGTGTTGCCTTAATTCAAGCTTATGTATTTACTATTTTAACTTGTATTTATCTTAATGATGTAATTAATCTTCATTAATAATTTTAATTCAAATTTTGGCGAATATAACTCAGTTAGGTTAGAGTATTAGGTTGTGATTCTAAATGTCATGGGTTCAAATCCCATTATTCGCCTTTAAATTTAATCTTTTTAATACATTAAATGGATACCTCAACGTTAAAAATTAAAGAACGTTTGTTAAACGAAATGTTATAACGAGTCAAGATATTTTAACTTATAACTTTTCTAAATCGGAAACGAGTTTTGAATAATTTAAACAGATTTTAATTGTTTTTCAATTAAAATTTTTACAAACTAGTGAACTGAAACATCTAAGTAACTAGAAAAAAAATCAACCGAGAACCCGTTAGTAGTGGCGAGCGAAAGCGGTATAGACTTTTTTTAAAAATAATAAGTGATATGTTTAAGACTTAATAGCCAAAGAAGGTAACATAAAATTAATATATATAGCCCTGTAAAACATATACTACATTTTAAAATACAAAGTAGAATGGTACAAGTCATGTGCTATTTCAACAATGGGGTCCCACCCTCAAAGTCTAAAAAATTTTAACGATTGATAGCGAATAGTACCGTAAGGGAAAGGTGAAATAGAATTTTCGAATTTGAAAAGAACTTGAAATTTAATGTTTATAATCAGTTGTAGCTTTTAAAAAGTGACAGCGTTCCTTTTGCATAATGAATCAATGAGTTTATATTAATGGCAAGCTTAAACATTAAAAAGTGTAGGCTAAAAAAAATTGAGTTTTAAATTGCGCTCTTTTAAAAATATTATTAGTCTTTAATATAAGACCCGAAACTAAGTGATCTAATCATGAACAGGCTGAATTTAAAGCGGTAACGCTTATTGAAGGGCCGAACTCGTGTATGTAGAAAAATACTGAGATGATTTGTGATTAGGGGTGAAAGGCCAATCAAACTTAGAGATAGCTGGTTTTCTGCGAAATCTATTTAAGTAGAGCGTTTAAAATTCTTTATCTAAGGTAGAGCACTCGATAAATAAAGGGGACGTAAAGTTTTACTGCATTTAATGAAACTCCAAATATAGAATTAAAAAGATTTTAAACAGACAGACTATGAGTGCTAAGATTCATAGTCAAAAGGGAAACAGCCCACATTATTTGTTAAGGCCCTCAAAAATAATTAAGTGAAAAAGAAAGTAAAAAAATTTTAACAATCTATAGGTAGGCTTGGAAGCAGCCACCCTTTTAAGAAAGCGTAACAGCTCACTGGTTTAGTTTTTTCGCATCAAAAATGTATAGGGACTAAAATTATTTGCCGAAACAATAAATTTAAAATAATACAAATTGTATTGATTTTAAATGGTAGCAGAACGTTTTGTATATTTAAGAAAATTTATAGTCATATAAATTGGAAAGATCAAAAATGAAAATATTGATATGAGTAGCGAAAAACATTGTGAATAGTAAACACTGTCACCTTAAGTTCAAGGTTTTTAAGGGAAGGCTAATCCTCCTTAATGTTAATCGGTCCCTAAGACGAAAACGAAAGTTGTAGTTGATGGGTAATTTTTTATTATATTTTAAAGTGACAAAATACGAATTTAATTTTTATTTGTGATTTTAATTAAAAGTTTTTTAGTATTTTCAAGAAACAGCTTAAAATAATACCGTACTCTAAACCGACACAGGTGAACAAATTTAGTAAATTAAGGTGCTTGAATTAATTGTATTGAAGGAACTCGGCAAAATGACTCCGTAACTTCGGGATAAGGAGTAGCTTTCTTAAGTTAAAACTTTAGAAAGCTGTCACAAAATCGAGGACAGCGACTGTTTAATAAAAACACAGGTCTCTGCTAATTTGAAAAAAGAAGTATAGAGACTGACGCCTGCCCGGTGCTGCAAGATTAAGAGAAAAAGTTTTGGCTTTGACTTTAACCCCCAGTAAACGGCGGCTGTAACTCTGACGGTCCAAAGGTAGCGAAATTCCTTGGCATTTAATTGGTGTCCTGCATGAATGGCGTAACGACTGTCCTACTGTCTCCAGTGCAATTTCAGTGAAATTGAAATGTCTGTGAAGATGCAGACTACTTGCGGCTAGACGGAAAGACCCTGTGCACCTTTACTATAGTTATAAATTGTAATAAAATTTTTTTTGTGTAGAATATGTGGTAAGTTTTTACTAAATCGTAACATAAGTTATCTATTTAAACATCAATGAAATACCACTCTTAAAAACTTTTGTTACTCATGAGTTTAAAACAGTTTATAATGGGTAGTTTGACTGGGGCGGTCGCCTCCTAAAGAGTAACGGAGGCGTACGAAGGTAAGCTCAAATTGATAAAACTCAATTGGGGAGCATAATAGTATAGTGCTTGCTTGACTGAAAGATTGACAAATCGAACAGGGACGAAAGTCGGTTATAGTGATCCGGTGACTCTGAGTGGAAAAGGTCATCGCTCAACGGATAAAAGGTACGCCAGGGATAACAGGCTAATCATTCTTTAGAGACCCTATCGATGGAGTGGTTTGGCACCTCGATGTTGGATTATCGCATCCTGGAGCTGTAAAAGGTTCCAAGGGTTTGGCTGTTCGCCAAGAAAGGCGGTACATGATCTGAGTTTAGAACGTTGTAAAACAGTTTGGTCCCTATCTACCGTAAGTGTTAAAAATTGAAAGGAGTAGACCCTAGTACGAGAGGACCGGGAAAAGTGAATCTCTGGTGAATCGATTGTTATTTTAATAGCATAGTCGAGTAGCTATATTCATAATAGATAATTGTTGAAAGCATTTAAACAAGAAACTAACCTTGAAAAAAATTTTTTAAAAGTCGTAAAAGATTATTACGTAATAGGCTTAATGTGTAAGAGTTGTAAGACTTTTAGCTAATAAGTACTAAAATTTAAATTGCTTAAGATTTTATATATTTTTTAAATTTTAAAAACATTTATAACTATTTGATAAATTCTAATAGGTTATAAACACTAAAAATACACAAGATTTCAAGTTAAAAAAACTTAAAATTTTATAAATAATTTTAAGTTATTAAAAATGAGTTTGATCCTGGCTCAGGGTGAACGCTAATAATATGCTTTACACATGCGAGTTGTGCGATAATATATTAAAATATCGCAGCGAACGGGTGAGGAATACGCAAATATTTTCTGTCTACCTTTTAATTTAAGATAAACTATACCTATACCAAATTTTGATTTTATATAGGGTAAAACTATTTTTTTAGTTTGTAGTAATATTAAATAACCTTTTAGCTTAAAAACGTTAAAAGAATAAAAATTACAAAACAAGTAATTGTTAAAAGATGAGTTTGTGGAAGATTAGGTTGTTGGTAGAAGTAAAAGTTTACCAAGCCTTTGATCTTTAGTTGGTCTTAGAGGACGTACAACCACACTGGAACTGAGACAAGGTCCAGGCTAAATTTTTGGCCAGCAGTGAGGAATATTGGACAATGAACGAAAGTTTGATCCAGCAATATTATGTGAATGATTGACGACTAATTTTTGGTTGTAAAATTCTTTCGTTAAAAATGATAATGACGTTATTTAAAGAAGTTTTAGTCCCGGCTAATCTCGTGCCAGCAGCCGCGGTAATACGGGAGGGGCAAGCGTTATCCGAAATCACTGGGCGTAAAGAGTCCGTAGATTGTAATATAAGTTATATGTTAAAATTTAAAGCTTAACTTTAAAAAAATATACAATACTGTTTTACTTGAGTTTTATACGGAAGAGTAGAATTTCATGTTAAGGAGTAAATTCCAAGAATACATGAAGGAATATCATTAGCGAAGGCGACTCTTTAGTACAAACTGACATTGAGGGACGAAAGTGTAGGGAGCAAACAGGATTAGATACCCTGGTAGTCTACACTGTAAATTCTGAGTGCTGTAATTTAAAAAATAAATTTTGGATTTTTTAAGCTAACGCCATAAGCATTCCGCCTGAGGAGTACGATTGCAAAATTGGAACTCAAAGGAATTGACGGGAGCCTACAACGAGTGGTGGAGCATGTGGTTTAATGCGATAATCCGCGCAAAACCTTACCAACCCTTGACATATTGAAAAATAATTTAAATTAATAAATTTTTTTATTATTATCGTTAATTGAAAAATTAATAGTTTTTCATTACAGGTGTTGCACGACTGTCGTCAGTTCGTGTCGTGAGATGTTTGGTTCATTCCTTTAAACGAGCGTAACTCTTGTTTTTAAAAATTTACTTTTAATTTTCAATTTATATTGAAGATTTTGTTTTAAAAAGACTGTTTGTTAATCAAAACTTTAAAGGAAGGTGAGAATTAAGTCAAGTCACTGTGGCCCTTATGGGTTGGGCTACACACGTGCTACAATGAAAATGACAAAAAGTAACAAAAAATTTTAGTTAATCTTTAAAAATTTTCTTAGTTCGAATTGTAAACTGCAACTCGTTTACATGAAGATGGAATCACAAGTAATCGCAAATCAGAACGTTGCGGTGAATACGTACCTTGGCTTTGTACACACCGCCCGTCACATGCAGAAAGTTAGTTTTACTTGAAAATTTAATTCTTTTTTGCTTTTTTTAAAGAGTAAAAAAAGTTAATTCATTGAAAAATTAGCAATTTGGATGAAGTCGTAACAAGGTAGCTGTACGGGAACGTGTAGCTGGAACAAGTGAAATAGTTCAGTTGGTTAGAACGTTGGAATCATAATCCAAATGTCGGGGGTTCAAATCCCTCTTTCATTATTAAATTTTTTGAATTCTATGATAATTAATTTATTTTTTTATTTCTTTTCTTTCATTTTGATAGTAAGTGCCTTAATGACTGTTCTTAGTCAAAATTCAATATATTCTGTTCTATTCTTGGTATTAAGTTTTGTTTCTTCATCCAGCATTTTATTCTTGCTAGAATGTGAATATATCTCGTTAATTTTTATTATAATCTATGTTGGAGCAATAGCTGTCTTGTTTTTGTTCGTAGTCATGATGCTAGATGTAAAAACAGTTTATTTAGCCAAAGACTCTTTAAAGTATTTTCCATTTGGAAGTTTTATTGGTATTGTCTTTTTGATTGAAATCTTACTGATAGTCCCAACAACGTTTGAGTCGGTTAATCCTTATGATGCTAGTTTCTTATGAAATTCTTATTTTGATTGGTTCAATAAATTAGATTATTTTACTGAAGTTATGTCTATGGGCCATTTATTATATACTGATTATATAATTCAGTTTTTACTTTCTGGTAATATTTTGTTATTAGCTACAATTGGGCCTGTAACATTAGTTTTGGTAAGATCTACTAAAACTACCAAAAAACAAATTACCTTCAAGCAGCTTTCTCGTACTTATAGTTCCGTTTTACATATTTAAATAATGTACGGCTATACTTTTTATACGAATTTTGGTACCAAACATAGTTGTTAACTTCTATGATTTTTTTGTACCAGTTAATTTATAAATGTTAATATTTAAGGAAATACAGCTATTACCTGAAATTTTTTTAGGTATTTCTATAATTTATTTAGTTATCCACGGAACTTTTATATCAGTTAACAATAAGTATTTACTAATTCAAAACTCTATTTTATATTTAAGTATTCTAATTATTGCTATGTTTTGTTTCTTATTGTTAAATAATAGTGTTGAATATAATAATTTTCAAATTTTTAACAATACTATTATTCTTGACTACTTAAGTTTTTCTTCTAAAGCTTGGATAGCTTTAATATCAATTTTTTGTTTTTTGATGATTCAACGTTACATAACTGTACAAAAAATTAATTATTTTGAGTATAGTGTCTTAATTCTTTTTGCATTGTTAGGTATTTTCTTTATATGCTCTTCAAACGATTTAATTACCGCTTACCTAGCCATTGAGTTACAAAGTTTGTCTTTCTATATGATGGCAGCCATGAAAAAAGATTCAGCTTTTTCTGTGGATGCTGGTTTAAAATACTTCATTTTAGGAGCTTTTTCGTCTAGTTTATTTTTATTTGGCTCTTCTATTTTGTATGGTGTTAGTGGTACCACAAATTTCGAAGATTTAAAAAATTTATTTTTCTTAATGTATTTAGATTATGACAGTATTTACGGAGTAGACAATTATACTTTTGTTAAGCATGTTTTTATTGATGGAGGTTTAATTCAATTTGCTTTAGTATTTATTTTTGTAAGTCTTTTATTTAAACTAGCGGTTGCTCCATTCCATTTATGGTCGCTTGATGTTTATGAAGGATCACCTTCTAGTTCTACCTTTTTTTTTGCTGTCGTACCTAAGTTAGCTATTTTTATTCTGATTATTAGAATTTTTTATTCAAGCTTTTTTGAATATTCAGTAAAGTGACGTTATTACATTGTTGTTATAGCAATGCTAAGCGTAATAGTTGGTTCTTTTGGGGGTTTAGAACAAAAAAAGCTAAAAAGTCTTTTAGCGTATAGTTCAATTAGTCACATGGGGTATACTCTAATTGCTTTCAGTACTGGGACTTTTGAAGGTATGCAATCGCTATTCTGTTACCTTTTTTTATATATGATTGCTGGTTTATGTATTTGGTCTATATTTTTACTACTACAGTTAAAATACAAATATAATAAAAAGCAAAATAAAGATTTAACAGATTTAAACTCATTAAGTAAATCGAATAGCATCTTAGCTTTATTTTTTAGTACAGTTTTATTATCTGTAGCTGGTCTGCCACCAATGATTGGTTTTTTAGTTAAAATTGGAATTTTTTTAGTTTCTATTGAAGCTTCTATGTACTTTGTTGCAATTCTTAGTATATTGTGTAGTGTAATTTCTACTTTTTACTACATTAGAATAGTAAAAATTATGTATTTCGAAAACTCTGTAGCTGGAAAGCTATATTACCCTATTCAATCTAACAGTTCAATTTTAGTAGTTTGTTTATTCTATTTTTTACTTTTTTTATTTATAAACCCAACTCTAATTTATTTATTTTCGTACAAAATAACGTTATTATTAACCATGACTATGGTATAAATTTTTTAGGCTGAATAACATAATTTGGTTAATGTATTAGATTGCAAATCTTTTAATATCGGTTCAAGTCCGATTTTAGCCTTTATTTTTAGCATTTTTAGCTCAGTTGGATAGAGCAACAGCCTTCTAAGCTGATGGACATAGGTTCAAGTCCTATAAAATGTGAATGTTAGATTTCTTTTTATTAAATGTGACAAATTTATTAATTATTGTTTTAGTATTACCTTTAATTGGAACATTTTTTCTATTATTTGTACCCTCTTCAAATCATTCTTTATTGAAATCGATAGCTTTAAATGTCTCTTGTTTATTATATGTAGCCTCTTTATTCTTATGAGTCTTTTTCAATAAATCTATTGGTTCTTTTCAATTTGTAAGTAAATTGCTATGGATTCCTTTTTTAAATTTTAATTTTAGTTTAGGTGTTGATGGAATCTCGTTATTTTTTATCCTTTTGACTACTTTGTTGATTTTTTTATGTATACTAATAAGTTGGACTAGTGTTAAGTTAAATATAAAAGAATTTTTGATTGCCTTTTTAGTAATGGAATTTTTTTTGATTGGAGTTTTTTCGATCCTAGATTTATTATTATTTTATATCTTTTTCGAAAGTGTGCTAATTCCAATGTATTTAATTGTTGGTGTGTTTGGTTCTCGAGAAAGAAAAATTAGAGCTGCTTATTTTTTTTTCTTATACACACTATTAGGTTCAGTTCTAATGCTATTATCGATTCTGTATATTTATTATCAGGTAGGAACAACTGATTACGAAGTATTATTAACTTTTGTTTTTTCTTCGACAGAACAAAAGTTCTTATGATTGTCTTTCTTTGGTTCTTTTGCAACTAAAGTCCCTATGGTTCCTGTACATTTATGGCTGCCAGAAGCCCATGTAGAGGCACCAACTGCAGGTTCTGTTATTTTAGCTGGTGTTTTATTAAAATTAGGAACTTACGGTTTTCTTCGTTTTTCTTTTCCTCTGTTTCCAGAAGCGTCTTTCTTTTTTGCTCCAATAGTTTATCTTTTGTCGATTGTTGGTATCGTCTATACGTCTTTCACAGCAATTCGTCAAACTGATTTTAAACGAATTATTGCATATACTTCTGTAGCACATATGAATCTAGTAATGGTAGGTCTTTTCAGTTTTAATGCTGTCGGATTAGAAGGTGCTATATTACAAAGTTTAAGTCATGGTTTTGTAGCAAGTGCATTATTCTTAATTATTGGTATAGTTTATGAAAGACATCACACTAGAATGGTTAAATACTATGGAGGTTTAGTTCACACAATGCCTCTGTATACATTTATTTTCTTGTTTTTTACAATGTCAAATATTGGCTTACCTGGTACAGGTAGTTTCGTAGGAGAGTTTTTGATATTAGCGGGTTCTTTCAAAACTAATACTAGTGCTACTTTTATTAGTGCTACTGGTATGATTATTGGTGGTTGTTATTCATTATGGCTGTTTAATAGAATATCTTATGGTAATTTAAAGACTCAATATTTAAAAGACTATATTGATATTAATAAGCGAGAAGCATTTGCTTTTCTACCATTGATTCTTGGTACATTAGTTATTGGTTTATACCCAGAAGTTTTTTTAAATTCAATGCATATGAGCGTTAATATGTTAGTTGAAATTACACACATCCATAAATTATAAATGATATATATTTTAGAAACAGAATTGCTGGAAAACAAATCAATTTTTTTTTCTTTGACTAAAATTTTTGGGATTGGGCGTTCTCAATCGTCTTCAATTTGTAAAAAACTAGGTTTATCTAGTAATTGTAAATTGTCGACTTTAAAACCAGATCAAATTGTAAAATTAGTCAAATTTATAGAAAATTCAAATTTGTCAATAAATAGTAGTCTAAGAAAATCAAAGATTATGCTAGCAAAAAATTTAGTTCAAATTAAAGCTTATAAAGGTATTCGCCGATTACGTGGTCTACCTATTAGAGGTCAACGTACTCATACTAACGCTAAAACAGCATCCAAACGACGTTAAGTATGTTATCATCCACTATCTGTAATTAGCTATTAAACTTAAAAATTACAAAGTCTATGTTTATTACTTTATCTATTTATTCAAAGAATCCAAACTCTTTGACAAATTTTTTAAAATTTTTTTACAAGCTTAAAGTAAATAAAATTCTTAAACTAAAGTTTCCCCCTGTACAATCTCAAAAAAATAAAAAAGTTTTTTTTTTCTCCGTGCTACAATCCCCTCATGTTAATAAAAAGTCTCAAGAACAGTTTGGGTATTACATTTATAATAAACAACTAAAAATCCATGTTTCTCAAATAAATAAGTTTTTGGCGATTTGAAAAATAGTGAAAATAAAGTTATTTTCTGATGTTAAGATTAAAACAAAGTTTTGGTTAAACACCAAATCATTTAAACCTACATTGTTTAATAAAACAGATTATGATAGGTTTATATTAAAATTTTTTCAAAAATGTGACTCAAAGTCTTTAAAATCTAAGAAATTAAAACGTTTAGCACCTAATCAATACTCTTTTTCAAACAATACCGGGCATGCGTTTTTAAAATTGTTAGACGTTCATGGTGAAATTTTGTTAAAAAAATTCAATTCTTACGACCTAAAAACAGAAAATTAAATGTGAGCAAATGTTTAGATAGCTCAGTAGGTAGAGCAAAGGACTGAAAATCCTTGTGACGGCAGTTCGATCCTGTCTCTAAACATATCAAAAATTTTTATGAAAAATACTATATGAAATATAGCTACTGATTTAAGAAATAGCCAGATTTCTCGAAGAACTTTCATTTTCCAACCAAAAACAAAACTAATTGTTGCTTTTCTAAATATCCTTTGGGATGAAGGTTTTATTTTAGGTTATAAAATCTACGATTCAGACCCAAATCTATTGAAAATTTTCTTAAAATATAAAAATGGAAAACCAGCACTGAGTTCATTGAAGCTAATATCTAAGCCTAGTCATCAAATTTACTACTCAGCGTCACACTTATGAAAGCTTGATAACAAAAAAAGTCTCATCATATTAACAACAAATAAAGGTCTAATGACAATTCACGAATGTAAACAAACGCACACAGGGGGAAAACCTCTATTCATAATTAAATAAAGATGAACAATATTACGAAGCGACATATAATCAAAATTCCAAAAGATATTTCTCTTTATTACTGTAATACAAATCATATTGTTATTTTTACAAACTCCGTTACTCAAAAAGCGTTAAAGTTAAAAACTAAGTTAGTTATTGAAGAAGACAAAAAATTAATTAAGATAACGAGAGAGCCTTTTTCTAATATGTCAAATAACAAGAAAAAAAGTTTAAAAGCTATACAAACAACTCAAGTCGTCTTGATAAAACAAATGCTTTTAGAGATTTCAAGTTTTTTCTGTAAAAAACTTAATCTTGTCGGAGTAGGGTTTCGTGTGTCTACTTTAAAAGTATTGGACTTTGAATTATTACACTTGAAATTAGGATATAGTCACTCTATTTATTTTAAAATTCCAAAAAATTTAAAAATTTTTTGTTTAAAGTCTAACAAACTTTTTATCATAGGAAACTCGTACCACTTTGTTACTCAAATTGCTGCATTAATTAGGTCATGTAAAGTTCCTGAGCCTTATAAAGGAAAAGGTATTCTATATGCAACAGAAAAAATCACCTTAAAAGAAGGTAAAAAAGTTTAAAAATGAAGACAAATCTAGTCAAAAGCCAAAATTATAAATTATTTAAATATAATCTACTAAAGCTACAGATATATTCAACTCAATCTTCTTTTGATAGCCATAATTTCTCAAATGATATTTTAGAGTATATAGAAGCACATTTAAAACAAGTTTTGAAAATTATCTTTGAATATCATGTATGCCAATTTAAAATTTTATTTATAGGTTTTCCGGTTATCTCTAAAATGAAACAAATGAAACTTATACATTTTACAAACCATACTTTCATATCGGAAAAATCATGGATTAGTGGTATTTTTAGAAACCGTTTTTCAATATTAACTTATTTGAAAGTAATTCAATCACAAAATTTTTCGAAGAGTCTTAAATTGTTACTGACCGTTAAGACAAAACCTCACTTAGTGGTTATTTTCAACCAAAAGATCGAGACTAGTGCAATTAATGAATTTTATAAAGCAGGAATTCCTATTTTATCTTTCAATTGTATCTCGTCAAACCTATCTAAAATTACTTATAAAACTTTAGGACATTTTAATTTTGCTGAGAAAAACATGAAAATAACTTATTTTTTTCTTTTTTATTCTTTGCTTAAAAAATTGCCTTTAAAGAAAAATAAGATTAAAAATATCATCACCAAGTTCAACTAATTTTCCTTACTTTCAAAAAACATTTATGCATCTTATCAATAAACGACGTAATAAGCCATTGTACAAAAAATTTTTAACTTTAAGAAAAAACATTCAAAATAGTGACAAATTTCTAAAATTTAGAAAGAAAAAATGACAAAAATTCCAACATTTAACTTTGAAATTCAACAGAAAAAGATTTTATGACCCTATTTCACATGTTCTATTCAATTTTAAAAATTTTTTCAGTAGAAAATTTAAGTATAACTTGCAAAATAAGCAAAGACTAAACTTTTTTTACGGAAAATTGAGAAAGTCTTATTTAAAAAAACTAGTAAACTTGGCTTTAAAAGAGTCCAAATTTACTAACACAAATGAAACTATTTTATTTATCAAAGAGTTAGAAACCAGATTAGATACTGCAATATACCGTACATATTTCTCTCATAGTTTTAGAAATGCAAGACAACTAATATCCCATAAAAAAGTTTATGTCAATAATAAGATTATTCAGTCTAATTCTTATAAATTAAAGAAAGGAGATATAATTTCTTTTGATCCTAGTGTTTTCGATTTTGTTGCATCAAATATATTAAATTCAAAAATTTGACCAACACCACCAAAACATCTTCATGTTAATTATAAAATATTACAAATATTAGTAATAGAAGACATTAGTTACACTAATTGTCTATCGTACTATCCTTTCTGAATTGACTTTAATTCATTCATTAGATTTTATGAAAAATAAAACATTTGTAAACATCTTTAGTAGCTCAATGGTAGAGCGAGTGGCTGTTAACCACTAGGTTGTTGGTTCAAATCCAGCCTAAAGAGAAAAATATTATGTAAAAAAATTTGGAAATAATCGGGATCGAACCGATAACTTCATGCTTGCAAAGCATACACTCTACCAATTGAGTTATATTCCCTCGTCAAGTTACTGCATAAATAATTTATAGCTGTTATTAATCAGCTTTTTATTATTTGTTAAGTCTAAATTTGTGGTTGAAATAGAAGTTGTGTTTTTTATTAATTTTTTTGCTCTAAATTTTTTTACTTCTACAAAATTAGGTATAACTGTGTTAATGCTAAAATAATAAAAAAGAGATAGTGTTATTAAAAGTCCGAATACTTGTGCACCTAGTGTTAAAAAATCAAATTGTGGAATTAATTAAAAAGCTCGTTTGGTGAAATTGGTAGACACGTCAGACTTAAAATCTGATTTTTATATAAAAAGTATCGGTTCAAGTCCGATAACGAGTATTTCAAAACCTCATGCCAAAATGATGAAATTGGTAGACATACTAGGTTTAGGTTCTAGTTCTTTTTATAAAGAGTAAGGGTTCAAGTCCCTTTTTTGGTATAATTATTAAAATAAATGCCTACAATTAATCAACTATGTCGTAATAAAAGAAAAAAAAAGAAAATGCGAAATAAGGTGCCTGCGTTAGATAACTGTCCACAAAGAAAAGGAGTGTGTACTAAAGTTTTTTTGAGAACTCCTAAAAAACCTAACTCAGCACTAAGAAAATTAGTTAAGCTAAGGTTAACTAATAATAAAAAAGTTATGGCTTATATACCTGGCGAAGGCCATAATCTACAAGAGTACTCAACAGTTATGATTCGAGGCGGTCGAGTAAAAGATTTGCCGGGAATTAAGTATCATTTAGTTCGGGGAAAATTAGATTTTAGCGGCCTAAAAGGGCGAAAGACCTCGCGTTCAAAATATGGTACTAAAAAATCAAATAGTTAATAGTTCATGAATAAAAAAATAATCAATCAATTGTTATTACAAGGTAAAAGCACAACATCTGAAAAAATTTGGTTAAAAAGTATTAAATTTTTTTATAAATCATTCACTAAAAATCATAAAGAATTCATTAATAGGGCTCTTATCAATGTTACACCACTACTTAAGGTAAAACAGTTAAAACAAAAAAATAAACGTTCTCAATTAAAGGAGTTTCCTTATATAGTAAATAATGAAAATCGAATCTCATCTACTTTGAAGTTTTTCTTAACAAAAACAACTAACAAAGACGAAAAAAAAATGCATAAAAAGCTTATTAACGAGTTATTACTTGCAACTAAAAATACAGGTGCAAATATTAACAAGAAAAAAAGCTTGTATGAGTATGCTTTTGTCAAAAAAAAGTATTTTTACTACAGATGATTTTAAAGTGAGATGTGTCAAAATACGTTTAATAGGACTTGAACCTATAATCTTTGGGACCGAAATCCAACGCTCTATCCAATTGAGCTATAAACGCAAAAGAAATGATTCAACAACAAACAATTTTAAAAGTAGCGGATAATTCAGGCGCTAAAACTGTAAAATGTATTAAAGTTCTCAACGGGTTTAATAGGCGTTTTGCAGTTCTTGGTGATACTATAATAGTGTCTGTACAAAAACTTCGTAACAAAGCCCGATCAACCTCCAAAGTACAAAAAGGTGAAGTTCATAAAGCAATTATTCTTAGAACCAAATCTAAAACTGTAAAAAAAGACGGAACAACTTTTTTTTTTCAATCGAATGTTGTTAGTTTAATAAATAAACAAGGAAAACCTATTGCATCCCGTATTATAGGCCCAATACCCAAACTTTTGAAAAAAAAAAAGAATCTCAAGTTTGTAACTCTTTCTTCCGGATTTATATAAAAAATTTAAAATGTTTTTTCTTGACGCATATTTTTATAACATAATTAAATATGATCTAGTTAATGTATTTTTTTACCAAAATATAAAACAAATACCAAAATTTGAAAAAATTGTATTAAATTTTGGGTATCAGAAATCCAGTTTTAAACATCTTATTTCTGGACTGTTAGCTTTAGAATTTGTCTCATCTAAAAAAAGTAGGTTAACAAAATCTAAGTATTTAAATGTATTCTTAAAAATTAAAAAAGGTAGCCCTGTTGGTTGTAAAATAGTTTTGAGAAAACACACAATGTATCTCTTCTATTTAAAACTAATAACTGCAATTTTCCCAAAAATTAAAAACTCTCAGACAGTTCAATCTCAACAAAATCTAAAATCTATAAAATCGATCTCAATTCAATTGAAAAATCCATTGATATTTAAAGAGTTAGAAAATCAGTATCAATTTTTTAAAGATATTCCTAGACTAGACGTTACCTTAGTTACGACTTCTAAGTCTCAAAAAGAACTTCTTTTTATGTTTAAATCAATTAAATTCTTTATTTAAATTTAAACCTGCCTTTGCAAATGTAACTCAATTGGTAGAGTGTAATTTTGCCAAGATTAAAGATGAGGGTTCAAATCCCTTCATTTGCTTTTACAGGATAAGTGGTCGAGTGGTTTAAGGCGTTAGTTTTGAAAACTATTGTATTGCGAAATACCGTGGGTTCGAATCCTACCTTATCCTAATTAAATTTTGTTTTTCCTTAAACTAAAAATGATTGTATTAATAATTTGTATTGTATTAAAAATTCTTGCTATTGTTGTTCCTCTACTTATTTCTGTTGCATATTTTACTATAGCTGAAAGAAAAATTATGGGTATCATACAAAGAAGAAAAGGTCCTAATGTTATTGGTTTTTTAGGTTTGCTACAACCATTAGCAGATGGCTTAAAACTATTTGTTAAAGAGACTATTTTCCCTAGCAATTCAAATATTGTTATATTTTTAATTGCTCCTATGTTAACCTTTATTCTAAGTTTAATTGGTTGAGCTGTGTTACCTTTATCAGAACAAATAGTATTATCTGATCTAAATATCGGAGTTTTATATTTATTTGCAACGTCTTCGTTGAGTGTTTATGGTATAATTATGGCTGGTTGATCTAGTAATTCAAAGTATCCGTTTTTAGGTGCGCTACGTTCTGCAGCTCAAATGATTTCTTATGAAGTTTCGATAGGTTTTATCATAATTAACGTATGTATTTGTGCTGGTTCGTTCAATCTAAGTTCTATTGTTTTAGCGCAAAACAACGTTTGGTTTATTATACCATTATTACCGATGTTTTTCATTTTTTGTATTTCAATGCTTGCTGAAACAAATAGACACCCTTTCGATTTACCTGAAGCAGAAGCTGAGCTAGTATCAGGGTATAACGTTGAGTACTCTGCTATGACGTTTGCTTTATTCTTTTTAGGAGAATATGCTAATATGCTCTTGATGAGTGCTTTTGTTTCTATATTATTTTTAGGAGGCTGATTGCCTTTAGTTGACCTATTTCCGTTCAATTGTCTTCCTGGAAGTTTATGGTTTAGTTTAAAGCTTGCTTTAGGTGTAATTTTTTTCATCGTTACACGAGCGACTCTACCACGATATAGATATGATCAATTAATGTATATAGGTTGGAAAAGTTTTCTTCCTTTAGCGTTAGGATACCTATTACTATCGGTTGGAATTCTGATCAGTTTTAACTGATTACCTACTTAATCTTTAAAAGCTCATTCTCAAAAATAATATAAACTGTAACCATTTCATAAATTATTATCATACAAATGCTAGTCAACAACTGATAAATAATATCAGGAGGAGTGATAACTGTTGCGAAACAAAAAAAAATAAAATAGAAAATTTTTCTGAATTTATTTAAGACTAACAAATTAGTTTTAAATAAATCTAAGAAAATAAAGAATATAACTGTCATCTGAAAAATAGTTTTGCATACATAGTAAACTGATGTATAGAAAATCACGTATTCATGTAATTTAGCTTCAAAATAAAATGTTAAATTTTGAGCAGATAAGAATTCTTGAAATTCTAAAAAAAAAGATCAACTTGCTGGAAAAATGTATGTGTTCAACATGAAAATAAAACCTATTCAGTAGATTATTACAGCTATTAAAACAGATTTGAAATAAGCATATTCAAATCTATACAACCCTGTAGACAAAAATACAAAAAGATGATAACCCAGAAACAAAACTATTATCTGATTAGCTATAAAATAAGATAAGTTAATGTAAACCATAAATACTTCTGTGACATCGGTTGTTAAAAAATACAACAGATCAGAGCAATTTGGGTATAAACTAAGCTTAATTAAAGCATATAATAAAGCTTCTTTATAGTAATAACAATTTATTACTATGAAGCTTCAAGCGATAAAGGAAAAAAATATACGGTATTTAATTTCTAATAAGTATTTATAGATCATAAATTTTTTGAGCTCAATTTTTTTAGGAAAATAGTTCAGCCGGTAGAACAGTGGTTTCCAAAACCAAAAGTCAAGGGTTCAAATCCTTTTTTTCCTGAATTTATTTTTTTTTTAGATTTTTATAAACTTTATTGTTCTTAACTAAGTTACGTGTTTTTTTCAATATTTTTGAAAAATCACTGAATATTAAAATCCCTATAATAAGGACAACAAAAATTTGGCCTATACTTATATTTCTCATAGAATCAAAAATTATTTTTTTGGTTGGGCTAGGCTTATAGTTTAGAGGTAGAACGTACCGCTCATAACGGTTTTGTCGTAGGTTCGAATCCTACTAAGCCTAAATAATAAAAAATGGATTTTAATTTAAAGACCTACAAACGTTTAAAAATAGAATATTATCTCAAAACAATAAACTTTTTCTTTTTCTTTCATGGAGCTTCTTTAGATAGCGAAAATTGAATCAAAACCGAGCAAACTTTAGTAAAAAATAAGTTAAAGTATTATAGAGTTTTTAATACGCTAATGATTAAAACTTTGAATTGTTCAATATTTAAAAATGTAACTACTCTATTGCACGGGCCTATTATATTAATAAACAGTAATGACCCAAAGTTGACTTTGAAGAAATTAAAAAACATTAACCCTTTAGTCAATTTGTTATGTTTAAAACTGAATAATAAAATTTATTCTAGAAAACAAATTAAAAATATAAAAAAACTATCGTATATAGAAAACGTTTCTATTTTTCATAAATCTATGAAGACTTTAATCAAAATGCCGTATTACAAGCTTAAAAGCAAAAAACAATCGGCAATTTCGAAATAATGTGATTCGAACACATGACTTCCTGCTCCCAAAGCAGGCACGCTACCAAACTGCGTTATATTTCGTTGAAGGAAGTAGGATTCGAACCTACGATAAGATAAACTTAACAGATTTACAATCTGCCACTTTCAACCACTCAGTCACTCCTTCTATAATTTTCTAGTTCGGGTACGAATTTTAATTCTCTTTTTTTTCTTTAATCTACATCCATTATGTGGATGATAATTGTAACTTGTTAATAGCTTTATAAAAATTTTCTGTTTAAGCTTTTTGTATATGTAAGATTGATGATTAAAGAACAAATTATTAAAGTGTAGAGCTACAGGCTTTGTTCTAAAAATTTTTATTTTCACTAGTAAAGCTTTCAAAATAGTAATTATGGCTTTAGGCTGTCTAATTTTTTGAGTTTTTTGTAAATTGAACATACCCGCAGAATAAAAAAATTTAGGATTACCTTTAATATCATTTACATTGATCAATGTATTTGTTAATGATAAATTAATATTTATAACGTAATTAATTAACTTTTGATACGTAAAAAAAGAAAACAAAATATGTGAAGTAAAATAATTTATTTTTGTTTTAATATGGTGTAGTTTAGTAAAAGTAAATAAAATCAACCAAGATAAATAAAATGAAAATGTTTCTTTTTTTATAAATTTTAAAATCTTAATTTTAGAAGATAGATGTTTAAAGTAATTTTGGTTGATCAAATTAGATGAAAAAAATGATTTGTTAGCTATTTTTAGTGAAAGCATAAATTTCTTAAAATTTTTGAAATAACTTTTATTTATATGAATTCAACAAAAAATAAATCTACTTCAACGACTCAAAAAAGATTAACTAATTTATCAAAAAAGAAATTGAGTAAAGTTCCTTTAATAAAAAAAATGATTGTTGGTAAAAAAAATGTAGCAGGGAGAAATAACCTTGGACAAATTACTGTACGTCATAAAGGTGGTGGACATCAAAAAAAATATAGAAAAATTAATTTTGTAAGAAATAAAGACTCTGTAGGAATCGTAACTAGTTTAGAATATGATCCGTTCAGAACTGCTTTTATTGCATCTATTTACGATTTTTTAAATCATGACTATTTTTATATGATTGCTCCTAAAAACTTAAATATTGGTGATATTGTAAAGTCAGGCTTTAATGCTGAAGTCAAAGTCGGGCATTCTTTAACACTTATGAAAATCCCTGTGGGAAGTTTTATTCACAATGTCTCGTTAAAAGAAAACAAAAAAGCTCAATTAAGTAGATCTGCTGGTACTAATTCGCAACTAATTGAAAAAACTTCCAAATACTGTCGAATCGTTTTAAGTTCTGGAAAGCACAAATTTCTATCATCTACATGTCATGCGACAATTGGGACCGTGTCAAATGAATTTTCATTTTTTACTGTAATTGGAAAAGCTGGCCGTAACAGATGACTAAATAAAAGACCAACTGTTAGAGGTGTAGCAATGAATCCCGTAGACCATCCCCACGGAGGTGGTGAAGGAAAAAGCTCTGGAGGTCGCTCTTCGGTGACACCATGAGGAAAACCTACAAAGAACGGTAAAACAGCTAAAAGAAAAAAAGTTTAAATTTTTAAAACATTAAAAAATGAGTAGAGTCAAATGAAAAGGGCCATATGTTAAAAACAAATTATTAGATAATATCAGAAACTCAATATCGGTTTATAAAAATGATATCAAAACTACTTCCAAAGACTCGGTAATCTTACCAAAATTTGTTGGACTTACTATACAAGTATATAATGGTAAGACATTCGTTGCGGTAAAAGTTGTAGAGGAAATGGTCGGACATAAATTAGGAGAATTCGTTCTTACTCGGAAACAATTTTCTTATAAGAAAAAAAAGAACAAAAAATAAAAATGGGACAAAAAACAGATGCACGAATTTTTAGGTTAGGAGTTACTAAAAAAAATTGAGAATCAAAGTATATTGAAAAAAATAACGAAGAATCATCTTTGTACCTATATAAAACATTAGAGATTCAAAAATACTTAAATCGATTTTTTGGGTTATATAAGATAAAAATTCACACTTGTAAGATATTTTACTCTGAAAATGCTTTACAAATATTTATTTCTTTTTATCTTACAACAAAAACACTTTACGTTATAAATAAAAATTTAACAAAATATTCAAAAAAATCTTTAGCGTATTTTAAACGTTTACAAACTCATACAAAGATGAGTAAAAATAAGAGAAATATATCACAGAAAGAATCTTTTGACAATCAAATACAAAGTTTGAAAAAATTTCAAGAAGAAAAAAAAACAAAAAATAAAAAAAACTTACTATCATCTAGACTTAATAAAAATCAGACAATTAATCTAAAAGAATTTCAGGAAGTCTTATTAGAAAGTTTGACGAGATATACTAAAAACAAAGTTAATATTTCAATAACATTACAAAACTTGAATAATACCAAACAATTGTCACAAAGCCAAATTAAAGATTTTAGAATGACATTCAAACAGTTAAGAAAATATGTTAAAAACTCTTTTTTTAAAGAGGCAATAAATATCTTGTTTATAACTGTTGCAAAAAGGAAGTCTGCAAAATTGCTAGCTGAATTTATAAGTGATCAGTTTAGACTTAATCAGTTAAAAACTGACCAGATTGCTATATCTAGAAAAGATAATTACTTCTTAGGGTTTTTGAAAGAAAGCATAAAATTGCTAATTAAATCTGAAATATCTGGACTTACAGGTATAAAAATCGTTATAAAAGGTCGGTTTAACAGAGCACCAAGAGCTCGAAGTGTTATTTTGCAATTTGGAAAGTTTTCTCTTCAATCTTTCAGTTCGAAAATCGATTACTTCCAATCGACTGCTTATACAATCAACGGAACGTTTGGGGTAAAAGTTTGAACTTGTGAAAACAAAGATTAAAATGTTAAAAAGTTTATGTTACTACAACCAAAAAAGACTAAATATAAGAAAGTACAAAAGGGTAAATTATCGAAATTTGATTTTCGTTCTAACAAATTAAAATTTGGGAGTATTGGATTAAAAGCTGCGAAAGCAGGTACTATTTCCTCTCGTCAGATAGAAGCTGCACGACAAGCTATTGTTAGAAAACTAAACCGAAAAGGAAAACTATGAATACGGGTGTTTCCTTCAATTCCTATTACAGCAAAACCTATTGAAGTTCGAATGGGTAAAGGTAAAGGTGCCTTATCCCACTGAGGTGTAAAGGTAAGCGCTGGCACGGTCTTATTTGAAATATGTGGGATATCGAAAAACGTTGCGATTACCGCTTTTAAAACAGGAGGTGCTAAATTACCCGTTAAAACAGTAATTTTATTTTAGTACATTACATTCAAAAAACCAATATCGTTGCAAAGACTTTCAAAATCTTTAAATCATTTTAAAGCTTAAAAATTTGATGGGACCTTTAGAATCTCAAACTTAATTGTTAAAGGCTGCTTTAAAGCCACCGAAAAAAATAAATACGTTTTTGTTATATTTACATGTTATTACAAGCAGCTAAATTTGTAGGAGCTGGTTTAGCAACAATCGGACTAGCAGGAGCAGGAGTAGGAATTGGTACCGTATTTGGTGCATTAGTAATTGGAATTTCACGAAATCCTTCTTTAAAAGATGAATTATTCAAAACTGCTATTTTAGGTTTTGCATTAACCGAAGCTATCGCTCTTTTCTCATTAATGATGGCATTCTTAATTCTTTTTGCATTATAATATTTTTGCAACAAAGAATTGCATGGGTATGTAGCTCAGTTGGTAGAGCATTGGACTTTTAATCCACAGGTCTTGGGTTCAAACCCCAATGTACCCATAATTAAGTACTATATACATGATAATTTTAAATTTAAACTACATTTTAAATATTGTTATAGCCTTATTTTTAATTGGAGTATTAGGGCTTGTTTTGAACAGAAAAAACATATTAATAACATTGATGTCAATTGAACTAATGTTATTAGCAATAAACTTAAACTTTGTTGTTTTTTCCATATACCTAGATGATATTACAGGTTACGTCTTTGTTTTGTTTATATTAACAATTGCCGCTGCAGAATCTGCAATAGGGTTGGCAATTCTGACTATATATTATAGGTTAAAAAATACTATTAGAATAGATAAAATAAAAAATGTTAAAGGATAACATTTACTATAACGAAAACGACAGGATTTGAACCAGCAATCTTCGACGTGACAAGTCGACGCTTTAACCATTTGAAGCTACGTTTCCTTAATTAAGAACAAAACCCAACTTAACGTTAGATTCCAAAAACAACACGATGAATTGTAAAAAATGCCAACAAATTTAGCAATTTCATTAATTTGTAATATTGGAGTTTTGACTTTATATAGTTTTCTTATGATGATATTTTAGATATTAAGCAAATTTATAATTGATTATCTAAGTGTATTATCAATCATGAGATAAACTCTTTTCTGTTAATTTTGAAATACTTTCATATAAATAATATAAAATTTAACTATGATTTAGAATTTAAAAATAATTCAAGCAATAATTTTTGAAAACAAAATACCCCTCTTATTGAATATTGTGAAACATTAGGAATTAATGTACCACATTATTGTTACCATAAAAATTTATCTATTTCGGGAAATTGTCGTATGTGTCTTGTTGAGCTAAAAAATTCTCCTAAGCCTATTGTTTCTTGTGCAATGAATGCAAAATCTTGTTTAGCAAATGGCGATATCCACACTAACAGTCCTTTAGTTAAGAAGGCACGTGAAAATGTTCTAGAATTTTTATTATTAAACCACCCATTAGATTGTCCAATTTGTGATCAAGGAGGTGAATGTGATTTACAGGATCAATCTCTTTTTTTTGGTGTAACTAAAAAAAGATTCTACAGTTTTAAACGAGTCGTTTTAGACAAAAATATCGGTCCTATAGTAAAAACCGTAATGACACGATGTATTCATTGTACAAGATGTGTTCGCTTCGCTGCAGAAATTGCCGGAGTTGAAGATATAGGAATGTTTGGACGAGGATTACAAAGTGAGATTGGTACCTATGTTGAAAAAATTTTTCAATCTGAGTTATCGGGAAACGTTATTGATTTATGCCCTGTTGGTGCATTAACCTCAAAGCCTTATCCCTTTGTAAATCGAAATTGGGAGTTAAAAAATATAGCTTCCGTTGATTTTTCTGACGGATTTGGGACGCCTGTGCAAGTTTTTCTGAAAAATAACCAAGTGATAAAAGTTTTACCTGGATATGAAAAAGCAACCTACAAAACAAATTGAATTTCTGACAAAACTAGATTTTCATTTGACGGTATGTTTTCTCCAGAAAGAATAATTTACAGCTTTTTAAACAATAATCAAAAAGAATCATTTTTAAACCTATCATGGCAAAAATTATTCAAAGAGTTGTTTTGTACATTATATTTTCAACATCATTTATTAAAACATTACTTTCAACCATGTAACATCACAATTTGTTTAAATAAAAATACAAGTATTGAAGTTTTAAACTTACTGCATATTTTAGCAAAGAAACATTCATTCTTTAAACTGAGACAATCTGAATCTAATCACTTAAATGTTGATTTAGAGGAAAACTTTTTACTGAACTCAAGCTTAGACGAAGATAGACTTGCAAAATCAGATACTTGTATGCTATTAGGGATAAATCCACGTTATGAAGGATCTAAATTAAATTTAAAGCTTAAGTCACGATATGTGAAAGGAAACTTTAAAACAATCACTATTGGGTCTTTATCTAATTTAACATTTTCTAGCGCTACACTTAGCAGCAATGTCCAAGTTTTAAAATCTTTAGTAGAGGGTAATAATTTATTTTGTCAAGAATTTGTAAATTCGTCAAATCCTGTACTAATTTCTAATGCAGAAATTTTTAAAAGGGAAGATGCTTATGGTGTATCAGATATGGTAAAGTCTTTGACAAAACATATAAACTCATATTCGCAATCTAACGGCCAGAATCAATTAAATATTTTAAATTCTAGCTTAAACGATGCGGGATTTGCTAACTTTAATAACTTAAAAACAATAAAAAATAAAGATTTCAGAAATTCTGCAGGAATTTATTTTATAAATAGTTCATTCTCAACACCAAATATCAAAAAATTATTAAATTTGAAACTACTAAACTTTTTTCAAGATTATAAGCATAAAAATAAGTTGTTAATAACACAAGATAATAGCTTAGAGACAAAACAACTAGCAAAGTTAAAAAAAGGTTTTGATATAACTAACCACCTTCATTTACCTAATACTGTATTTTTTGAAAATTCAGGGACATACGTAAACACTGAAGGAACTATTAATAAAGTTGTTAAAATAATTACACCTTTAGGACAAGCAAAAAGTGATTGACAAATTATAAGAAAGGTATTTTCTTACTCTAAAAAAACCTTATTTCTTTCAAATTTTTTAAAAGATAATAAAATTGCATATAACTCAGCAAACATTAATCAGTTTAAAAATTATATGGGGTTACAGCATTATGCGGTTTCTAATTTAAACAACTTAACATTTCAATTTTTAAAGAAAGTTACCCAATTTCACTTAGAAAGCGCTAAATTTAAACCTACACAAAAAAAACTTTTTAAATCACAACTTAGATTTTGATTAAATGATTTCTACATTGACGGTAAGGATGTCAATAGTAAGTATTCGTCTACAATGATACAGTGTTCTAAACTGTCGCGTTTAAACAACACAAACTTTAAATTCTAGCTGAACCTTAAGTCCGTATTTATGTCGTTTTCTTTGTAGATGACGGTTGTTTTATATCTTCAACGGGATTTGAACCCGTGCTATCGCCGTGAAAGGGCGAGGTCCTAACCACTAGACGATGAAGACTTTTATTCAAAGCAGTTATAAATAAATTTTTTGTTGGAATAAAAGGATTTGAACCTTTGAATATTCGTACCAAAAACGAAGGCCTTACCAACTTGGCTATATTCCAATAACATAAAAACATTGTAAAAGGATTTGAACTTAAAGAAAGGATGGGATTCGAACCCACGGTATAATACAAGTTATACAAAGATTTAGCAGATCTTCACTTTAAACCTCTCAGTCACCTTTCTTATGATAAAAAAAGTAGAAGATTAGTGTATATCTAACGCACCAACACAATAAATGTAAATATACCCAATACCTAATTCAAACATGAAATCGATCATGGATCAAAACCCAACAATATCTAATTGTCCTAATACATTAGTTCAAGGAATTAAGAACATGGTTTCGATATCAAAAACAATAAACAGGATAGCAACTAAATAAAATTTGACATCAAAAGTATGTCGTGCATCTTCATAAGGTTCAAACCCACATTCGTACGTAGATAACTTTTCAGTTTCTGGGTTTTGAACAGCTAAGATATACGAAAATAATACTATAATAACGGATAATATAATGGCAACAAATAAAAAGGTTAGAATAACACTATATTCGTTATAAAACAATGAAGTATTCAAATGGAAAGAATCACTGCAAATTAACAAGTTATTTAAACAAAAAAAATCTTTTGAAGGAAAAATAGATGGAATCATTTTTAATTTACTTTTTTATCAAGATGCTTTTTTTAATCCAGAAATCGCGCCAGATCTTGCTAACCTTAATATGCTTAATCTTGAAAATTTTTTAAAAGTTCTACTGAGTTTGGCTTTAGAATTAGTTAAAACACATCTACTAACAAACTTAGTTTTGTTGTGCTTTCCTGATAAATTTGATAGCTTTAATATTGCGTTTCATTTTGTAACTAAAGGTAAATTTTCATTTTTGACTATACTTTTTAAAATAACATAATTTAATTCTCGTTTATTAAAAAGTTTTCTAATTCGCTTATCTTTTTGAATCTGTTTCTTCATAAATGTTCGGAATAATTATCAAGGAGATAAAAACTTAAATGTACGATATTCTTGGCATAGTTCTATAGACTCGTTTATTACTCTTTTTTCTGTTTCGTTATATTTCATTTCAACAAAACCGCTTAATGGAAAATCTTTCCGAAGTGGATGACCTTCAAAACCGTAATCGGTCAAAATCCGCTTTAAATTTGAATGGTTTTTGAAGAAAACACCATACATGTCTCAAATTTCACATTCGTACCAACCAGCTGTAAAGTATAATTGATCACAAGAATCAACTCCGATCAGTTCATGAGTAAATGTTTTAATTCTAAGACGGATATTATAACGAATACTTAATAAATCATAGACTAATTTAAATCGATACTTATTATTAGGATAGTCTACGCCAGTGATACAAGTTAAAATACTAAATTGATATGATATGTGGTACTTAAAAAATAGTAAAATATCATATAATAGTTGTGATTTTACAACTAGTACTAATTCTTTATCATAAAGTTGAATTTTTTCTATAGGACATAATTTAACTAAATTTTTAATATTTTTTACAATTAACTGTGAGTTCATTTATTGAATTTTTAATAATCTGATTTCGATATTTAGTATAAAAAAAATTAGATTTACTTGAAGTAGGTTGATTCTTCTTTGAAGGATTAACAAACAAATTTTTTTTTAAAAAATTGTATTTTTTATATGTTTTTAAGTAAGAAGAAGAATCGATGTAGACACAACCATTTGGAAAAATCTGTAAAGTTTTTAAAGCCTTTATATTAGAATACATTTTGATAGTTTTATCGGTCAACTTCTCCAAATACAATATCTTGAGTTCCTATAATAGTAACAACGTCAGCAATTAAATGTCCTTTTGACATAAAGTCCAAAGCTTGTAAATGATTGAATCCCGGAGCTTTAATTTTACATCGATAAGGTCTATTTGTACCGTCAGATACCAGGTAAACCCCAAACTCTCCTTTTGGTGCTTCTGTTCCAATGTAAGTTTCACTGCTAGGTATTATAACTCCTTGAGTATACATCTTAAAATGATGAATTAATGCTTCCATGGATTGCTTCATTTCACTTCTAGTTGGTGGTGAAATCTTAAAATCATTTGTTTTGATATACCCAAGTGGCATTGCATTTAAACATTGTTCAATTATTTTTAAAGACTCTTTCATTTCAAAAACTCTAATTAAATAACGATCGTAACAATCACCGTTGGTCCCAACAGGAACTTCAAAGTCAAGTTTGTCATAAATTTCATAAGGCTGGCTTTTACGTAAATCTCAATAAACACCAGAACCTCGTAACATAACACCGCTAAAACCTCAGTTACATGCATCATCAGCAGTTACAACACCAATATCAACTAATCGTTGTTTTCAAATCCTATTTTCTGTTAACATGTCTTCCATTTCAGTCAACCTTAAAGTAAACTGCTCAGTAAACATATAAATATCATCTAATAGACCTTTTGGAATATCAACTTGTAACCCACCAGGTCTAAAATACGCAGCATGCATTCGTGCCCCTGAAACTCGTTCGTAAAATTCCATTAATTTTTCTCTTTCTTCGAAAGCTCATAAAAAAGGAGTCATTGCACCAACATCCATTGCATGACATCCAACAGCTAATAAATGGTTTAAAATTCGAGTAATTTCGGCAAAAAGCACTCTGATGTATTGAGCACGTTTGGGAATTTTACAATTAAAAAGCTTTTCAATCGCTAAACAATAACTGTGCTCTTGCGCCATCATAGAAACGTAATCTAGACGATCAAAATATGGTAATGCTTGAACATAATTTTTATATTCAATTAATTTTTCTGTACCTCTATGTAACAAACCTATATGAGGATCTGCTCGACTTACTATTTCCCCATTAAGTTCTAATACCAACCGTAAAACACCATGAGCTGCTGGGTGCTGCGGCCCAAAGTTGATAGTAAAATTTTTTATTTTTTTCAACAAATTCTTTTTTTTTAATGTCATTTATATTTTATTAATTCAAATAGAACAAGTTAAAAAGTTTAACTTGACTTAAAACAAAATCTTCTAATTAACTTTTAGCTTTATAAGAAACTAATTTCGACTCAATAACACCTATCACAGGAATTAAAACAACAAAAAATAGGAAGTAAAACACTGTTGCAACTTGACCTACTAAAACGAAAACATCTTTAACAGGTTTCTGGCCAATTCAACCTAATAATAGGAAATCAGCAACAAGCAATCAATAAAAAATTTTGAAGATTGGTCTAAAAGTTGTACTTCTAATTTCAGAGGTATTTGTAAATGGGATTAAAAATAAAACAATAAGAGCTCCACCCATAGCAGCTACACCTCCAAGTTTATCAGGAATAGATCTTAGAATTGCATAAAATGGTAAAAAATACCACTCAGGAACAATATGAGCAGGTGTTTGCATAGGGTCTGCAGGTATATAGTTATCTGGGTGACCTAATACGTTTGGGAAATAGAAAACGAAAACACCAAAAAAAGTTAAAAAACAGAAAAAAGCAAATACGTCTTTTATTACGTAGTAAGGATAGAATGGGATTTTATCACCAGTGCTATCAACACCTAATGGGTTGTTTGACCCATCTTTATGTAAAAGTGCTAAATGAACAATAGTTAAAGCAGCGATTATAAACGGCAAGAAAAAGTGTAAACTAAAAAATCTATTTAAGGTTGCGTTATTCACTGTAAAACCTCCTCAAAGTCAATCAACAATAGATTGTCCCACAACAGGAACTGCTGTTACTAAACTTGTAATAACTGTAGCTCCTCAAAAACTCATTTGACCTCAAGGAAGAACATAACCCATAAATGCTGTACCCATCATTAAGATAAAGATAAGAACACCTGAACATCAAAGTAACTGTCTTGGTTGCATATAAGAACCATAATATAATCCACGGAAAATATGGCAATATACAACAATGAAAAACATTGAAGCACCATTCGCATGGATATACCGAATCAGTCAACCATTGTTCACATCTCGCATAATATGTTCAACACTACTGAAAGCAAGGTCAATGTGAGGTGTATAATGCATAGCTAAAAAAATTCCAGACAAAAGCTGAATAACTAAGCAAATTCCTGCCGAAGAACCAAAACTTCAAGCATATGTTAAGTTTAATGGGCTTGGGTAATGTATTAAATGACTGTCTAAGATTGATAATAAATAATTTTTACCTCATCTTAATGTTTTAATAACAAACGAAGACATAAAATTTGAGTTGCTATATTCGTTTGAATGTTTTAAATTTGCAAATTTGCCAAAAATACTAGGTTTCAGGTCATAGCTTGAATTCATATATTTTAAATAGGTTTAAACTATTTTTCAAAAAGTAACTGTCAAAGGTAAGATTTGAACTTACAACCTCTAGAACATGAGCCTAGCGAGCGAACCAATTGCTCTTCCTTGACGATAGTAAAAAATATTGTCAATGACTGGGTAAAAATCTCTTTAAACAGTAAACATGCAACAATAGCAAGTTTTAACGGGCATTTACGAATATTCTCTGTTTCAGGAAAAAAGGGATCTGAACCCTTGACCTTTGGTTTTGAAAACCACTGTTCTACCAACTGAACTATTTTCCTTGAACGCTGTCTAAAATATATAAAAAATTTTATATATTAGTGAATACCTCCCCATCAATAAACAGTGATAAATAAGAACAACCAAACTACATCTACAAAGTGTCAGTATCAAGCTGCAGACTCAAAACCAAAATGATGTGTTGAGGTAAAATGGTTATATACAATTCGTAGAAGAGACACTATTAAACAACAAGTACCGATAAATACATGGAAACCATGAAAACCTGTAGCCATATAAAAACATGAACCAAATACACTGTCATTAATGTTAAATGGTGCTTCTACATACTCCATTCCTTGTAATAAAGTAAAAATAGTTGCTAAAAATATTGTAAACAATAAACCAACAATTGCTTGTTTCTTCGCTCTCACTATAATAGCATGATGCGCTCAAGTAACTGTAGCACCAGAACTTAAAAGAAAGAAAGTATTAGTTAAAGGAATTCCAGAAGTCTGAATTGTTTCTATTGCTACTGGTGGCCATACACCTCCTAAATTGTAAGTTGGAGACAAGCTTGAATGAAAGAAAGCTCAAAAAAATGCGAAAAAGAACATCACTTCTGAAACAATGAATAAAATCATACCTAATCGCAGACCTCGTTGAACAGCCATAGTGTGTTGCTCTTCGAATGTTGCTTCTCGTATAATATCCCGTCATCAAGTATACATAACGTATAAAAGAACAAGAAAACCAACTAAAGCTAGTTGACCTCCACCTAAAAACTTGTTCATGTACAGTACAGTACCTGAAGTCATAAAAAATGCACCTAAAGATGCTAATAATGGTCAAGGACTAGGGTCTACTAAATGTCAACTATGCTTAGTCTTTAAATATTTAAAACGAATTTTATTTTTCATGTGTTACAATGCCTTTGAATAAGAAGAAAATACAGTTCTCTCAGTTGAATAAAATTTTCTGGTTAATTTGAAGAAAAAATTTAAATTAGAATACATAAATAATGACAGGAATTCAACCTGAAAAATCAAACTCTCGAAGATAAAAGTTTGTTAACGCCAAGTTTCAAATACTTAAACTTAGTTTAACTCTAATTTAGTCATTATATAATGGTGAAATTGAGTTGTTGGTAAAGAAACAATAACAATAGGCATGAAACCGTGATTTACACCACAAATTTCACTACACTGACCGAAGAAAACACCTATACGTTTGATAAATAAATTTACTTGGTTTAGTCGACCTGGACATGCGTCTACTTTTAGACCAAACGATGGAATTGTTCAACTGTGTAATACATCAGCTGCACTTACTAAAAGTCGTAGGTGTGTGTTTGTAGGTAGTATAACTCTTTTGTTTGTTTCTAATAATCTAAAATACCCTTGTTTAGTGGTAGGTAATCCATCTAAAACCATCATATAACAAACATATTTTAAACTTTGATCTTGTTTTTGACAAGAATTAAACTCCGAAATTTCATAGCTCCAAAATCATTGGTGACCTAGAATTTTTAAGGTTAATTCTGGCTCAGAGATTTCATCCATTGCATATAATAAAGTAAATGAAGGAGTAGATAATATTAAAAGTATTAAAGCTGGTATAGAAGTTCAAACAATTTCTAATTCTTTAGAATGAACGAATTTTGAGCTAAATTTGTTGTTATATTCTATGAAATAATATATAGTGTAAAATAATAATCAACCAACAAATAGAACGATTACGGTTAACAAAAACAATAAATGTTTGTTAAAAATCAAGATACCTTCCATAGTAATACTAGCAGGGTCAGGTAAATAAGTTTGCCAAAGTGCTGGACTATCACATTGTGTTATAAAAATCATATTCTTGTTAATTTAAAAGGAATAAAACTTGAGTTAAAAATTATGAATAATTCTTCTTGTTAACTTTGTTTGATGAAAATGCTTCAAACACAACATAGAAGAAGAATAATGAAGAGATTGCAGAAATATAAGAACCCCAAGAAGCGATTTTATTAAATGTAAAATACGCATCAGGATAATCAGGAATTCGTCTTGGCATACCTGCAACACCTAAGAAATGCATTGGGAAAAAGGTTAAATTCACCCCAACGAAGAAACTTCAAAAGTGAATTTTTCCTAATATTTCTGAATATCTAACTCCAGTAAGTTTTTCGAATCAGAAGTAAAGACCTCCAAGCATAGAGAAAACTGCTCCCATCGAAAGAACATAATGGAAATGTGCAACCACATAATAAGTATCGTGTAATGCTATATCAATACCAGAGTTAGCAAGAACAACACCTGTTACACCACCTACAGTAAATAGGAAAATGAAACCAATTGCAAAAAGACCTGGTGTTCTTAAATCGATAGAACCACCCCATAAAGTAGCAAGTCAACTAAAGATTTTGATTCCTGTTGGAATTGCAATAATCATAGTTGCTGCGGTAAAATAAGCTCTAGTGTCTATATCTAGACCAACAGTAAACATGTGGTGAGCTCACACGATAAAACCTAAAACACCAATAGAAAACATAGCATAAACCATTCCAAGGTAACCAAAAATAGGTTTTTTTGCTGTACTAACAACGATATGGCTAATAATACCAAAACCAGGTAAAATTAAAATATATACTTCTGGATGACCAAAGAACCAGAAAAGGTGCTGAAATAATACAGGATCACCTCCACCAGCAGGGTCGAAGAATGTAGTATTGAAATTTCTATCTGTTAATAACATTGTAATTGCCCCAGCTAAAACAGGTAGAGATAATAATAACAAGAACGCTGTTATTAGAACTGACCATACGAATAAAGGAAGATTATGGAAAGATAAACTCTTTACTCGCATGTTGAAAATAGTACAGATGAAGTTAATAGCACCTAGAATAGAAGACGCACCTGATAAGTGTAGACTAAAAATCGCTAAATCTACAGAACCTCCAGAGTGAGCTGTTGCACTTGATAAAGGTGGGTAAATGGTCCATCCTGTACCTACACCTGCTTCAGTTAACATTGATGCAAATAATAATAATAATGAAGGAGGTAATAATCAAAAACTAATATTATTCATTCGTGGGAAAGCCATATCTGGTGCACCGATCATTAAAGGAACAAATCAGTTACCAAATCCACCAATTAGTGTTGGCATTACCATGAAAAAAATCATAAGAATAGCATGACCTGTAACAATAACATTATATAAATGATGATTGTACTCTAAAAAATTACCATTTGGCTGAGCTAATGTAATTCGAATATATAAAGATAACGCAGTTCCAGCAACACCTGAGATTGCTCCAAAGATTAAATATAAAGTTCCGATATCTTTATGGTTAGTTGAAAAAAGTCAACGAGTTATAAATTTATAAAAAGGGTTTAATTGTACTGTATTGTTTGCCAT